AAGCATTTGCTGCAGGAGTTCGTGTGAACCAAAACCCTATTAATAGATAGGAACACATTCCAACCAATTCCCAAAAAATATAAATTTGTATCAAATTAGAACTAGTAACTAATCCCAACATCGAAGTACTGAAAAAACTCATATAAGCAAAAAATCTCAAGTATCCTTGATCGTGAGCCATATAATTATCACTATAAATAAGAACCATAATTCCAACAGTAGTGATTAACATTGACATAATAGAAGTAAGTGGATCGATCAAGTAGCCGAATTCTAAAGAAAAATCATTATCGAGAGTCCAAGACCATACATATTGATAGATAGAACTACTTTTTATTTGCTGAATAGACAGATTAGTTGAAAAAATCATGACTATACTTAACAATAAAATACTCGAAAAAGCCCACATACGACGGAGATTTTTTGTTGCTGTCGGAAAAAGAAGAAGTCCCACTCCTATTAACATAGGAACTGGAAGTGGAAGGAAAGGTATGATCCACGCATATTGATATGTCTGTTCCATAAAAAAAGTTTTTTAATTCTTAATTAATATTAATTGTTTCCGATTCACCGGATCTTACCTCTTTTTGAAAGGAGTCAATAAAAAAATAAAGATATGCACTAACTTAATAACTTAAATAGAAATAGAATTTTTGAATTTTTATTTCTTTTTATACTTATTCTTTAGAAGTTTCTGCTAAATACTTCAAATATTCAAATCAAGAAGTTACAATTGGTCAAATCATATGAAAAAAGCAGATTAATTACTAGTTTCCTTCGAACTTTCAAATTCAAGTTAAATTAGGCATATTTTTCGCGAATTTGACAAGTTACTAAAAAAAAAAGAATATTCTTTTTTTTTTTAGTAATAAAAATAGTTTATGCTATTTTCCCATATCTTTCACGCATCTTATGTATTCTTTTTGATTTTAGAATCAAAAATATTATCTAGAAAAGAAATACATAATGAATTGGCAAAGCGCAAATTTCTTTTGAACAATAGATGTCTTTCACATCCAGCTATACCAATGAGTAATCTCTTAATTTTTATTTAAATGGCAGTTCCAAAAAAACGTACTTCTGCATCAAAAAAGCGTATTCGTAAAAATTTTTGGAAAAAGAAGGGGTATTGGGCAGCGTTAAAAGCGTTTTCCTTAGGGAAATCTATTTCTACCGGGAATTCCAAAAGTTTTTTTGTGCAACAAACAAATAAAATAAGTAATAAAACATAACATGTTACAATAATCTGAATCGGTTTGACTCAAAAATTGACTCATTTCGTTTCGAAAATAAAATTCCCGCCTTCCATTCCCTGTTGAGTTAATCAATAGGAAATGGAATTCGTTTCGCTCTTAGAATTAGAATAAGGATTTTTCTCTTTACCGTACTGAATTAAAAAAAAAAAGAATCCTTTTTTTTTTGACAAAAAAACATAAGATACGTAATTGTCTTTTTAGTATATTTTCTCATTTCCAAGGTGGGGAGTATTATTTTCCCCATCAGCCTGTTTCTTACAATAATATAAGCAATAATATAAGAATATAAGGTTTTCTTTTTTCTCTAGATCCACGTTTTCTCTATAGAAAGGCGAGTAAAAAATCAAAATCATTGAAACTAATTGATTAAAATTCTAAACCTTTTTGTGCAACTTTCTTCTTTTTGGATTTTCTATGAATTCCTATATAGATTCCCATATATTTATTGCCATCAATCCACTCAAAAACACTTAACAAATTTTTTTGGATAAATATGTGTCAATTTTTACTGATCCAAAATTTTTTTGTTCATTGATAAAATGGATTTTTTGGTTTCGATGTTTGAAATCAAATAAATCAAAAACAGTTCATTAAAACAAAACAAAAATGTTTTTTTTGGGGGGGGGTTCTATCCCTTAATTCATAGTTGGACTATCTAGTTTTCCAAGAGTTCAAGTCGAGGAGAGTCTAAAATACACACTAAAACTAAGAGCCTAAATTCAAATAATGAACCTTCAAATACCTATTTGAACGAATTTTTATTCATCAATTTGAATCTTTCCTAAAAAATATTGCAACAATTTAATTCTTAAATCTAGACGATTGCTTATTCATAGGGTATTATGAATTCAAGACAAGCCGCTATGGTGAAATTGGTAGACACGCTGCTCTTAGGAAGCAGTGCTAGAGCATCTCGGTTCGAGTCCGAGTGGCGGCATGTCATCTCCTAAAAAAAGTAAATAGATCCTATAATGAATTCAATTTCCGATTTCCTTTTTATAATTATGGGACTCCTTAAAAAAAAATTATGATATTTTCAACTTTAGAGCATATATTAACTCATATTTCTTTTTCGATTGTTTCAATTGTAATTACAATTCATTTCATAACTTTTTTAGTCGATGAAATCGTAAAACTATATGATTCATCCGAAAAGGGGATGATAATGACTTTTTCCTGTATAACAGGATTATTAGTTACTCGTTGGGTTTATTCGGGACATTTTCCACTAAGTGATTTATATG